AAAATTAGCTTAACAATACAATTTTTTTTAAATATTGAAAATTTTAAATTAATATTTCTTCTTATTTTTAATATTAATAATTTATATATATAAATCTTTTGTTGGATTTAAATATAATTTTATTTACTAATTATTCTTTTTTAACATGAATATATTAATAAATACAGAATTGCATGATTTTTTTTTTACATGTAAATCGCTTTTATTATCTTTTAAATTTAGGTTATATAAAAATCTAACAATCTAATGCTAAGTAAATATATTTTTTCTTTAAGTATCATCTTTTTTTTTATTTATCAAGACATTCATATTTAATTTAATTTTAAGATTATTTTTTATATTAAAAAAAAATAAATTGATCTTATTTAAAGTGCTTATTTCAGAAATTTAACAATTAAATTTAAAATAAAAGATGAAATTTTATATTTTAAAAAATTAGATTTTAAATCTTAATTTTTCAAAAATTGAAAAAAAATAAATTTTTTAAAAAATGAAAAATAAAAGTACAAGATGTTTATAATCAAGATAAAATTAGTAAAAAAAAAATGTCTCTATAATAAATATTTATATATATATATTTAATTATATATTTATATATATAACTCCTACTCTAATTAAAAGAGTAGGAGTTATATATATATTATAATATTATATATATATATATATTTATTTATATGTATGTGTGTATATATTTCATATATACACACATACATACATATATATATATATATATATATATATATATATATATATATATATATATATATATATATATATATATATATATATATATATATATATATATATATATATATATGATATATAATACGCGTGTATATATTATAAGATTTAATTGCTTTATTTCTTGATATTATCTAAATATTAATTTTACTTAATTTCAAATTAGATGAAATCTTCATTTGTAAGGTGTCTTCAGTTTTGAAACTCAAAAAAAAAACTGAAGACACATACTTACTACGTTAAGCAGATTAGAATAGTAAAAATTATATTTGCCTTAAAAGTTATATATATATTTAAAAAAAATTGTATTGTTAAGCTAATTTTCTTAGTTTATTAATATATTTTATTTTAGTATTTTGAATTTCTTGTTTATTTTATTTACATGTAAGATTTATCTTTAAATCTTTAAAATTTAGACTCAGTAAACATTATTAATAATAGGAGAAATCTCGATTTAGAAATATAATTTAAAATTAACCAATTTTGTGCCAGCAGTTGCGGTTATACAATAAATTTAAAGATATTTATTAGATAATATTAATTATTAAGATTTTATAAGAATATATTTAAAGTTTAAAGGTAAAATTTATAATTCTAATTTTATCTTGTTTATAATAGTTTAAGAAATTTATTAATAAACCAGGATTAGATACCCTGCTATTAAAAATGTAAAATATTTTGGAGTAGTTTTAAATATATTTACAAACTCAAAAAATTTGGCGGTATTTTATCTTATCAGAGGAACTTGTTAATTAATTGATATTCCACAATTATAATATACTTTTATTAATATACTTGTATACCGCTGTCATGAATATATTTAAAAGTTTATTTTCCATCGTTTTTATTAAATTTATGTTAGGTCAAGGTGCAGTTTATAAAAGAACATAATGGGTTACATTATATATGATGTATGGATTTAATAAATTTTATTTTTTAGTAAAACAGGATTTGAAAGTAACTTTGTTAATAAAAATAATATGAATTTAGATTCTAAAATATGTACATATTGCCCGTCGCTCTTATTTAAAATAAGATAAGTCGTAACATAGTAGGTGTACCGGAAGGTGTTCCTGGATATAAATGAATAGCTAATAAAGCATGTTAGTTACATTAATAAGATACTTTAAACTGAAGTTTCATTTTAATTAAATTATAATTTAGGGAAAAAGTTTTCATTTTTTATTTTTTTACTGTGAGAGGGGAATCATGGTAATAAATTAAAAAATAAAAAGTTGTACCTTTTGTATCAGGGTTAATTAAATATTTATTTTAGAATATTATCTCGAAAAGGAAAGATTTAATATATTTAAAAATATTAATGTATCAAAATTAATTTATATTTTATTTTAGGTTTGAAACAAATATCGATTTTCTATATCTAGTTATTTTAGGGTTAATTAAATTAAGTTAATTTAAGTGAGGGGACATTTAACTTAACAATTTTTTTAAGGATAAGCTTATAAAATTAATAAATAGTATATATTATTTTGTTTAATTTGTTTATTTAGAAATAGTAATCATTAATTTGTAAAAATTAATTAAATTTTAATAATTCTTTAAAAAACTTTTATAGGGGATAAAATTATTTAAAAGAATTATTAAATTAAATTAATAATGATTAAATTAGTAGAATAAAAAATATTTGATAAGAATTCGGCAACACTTATTTTCAGCTGTTTATCAAAAACATTTCTGGGGGAGAAATATTTTTGGTATATCCTGCTCTATGCTTTTATGTCAATAGCTGCAGTATTTTGACTGTACAAAGGTAGCATAATAATTAGTCTCTTAAATAGAGGCTTGTATGAATGGATGAATGTAAAATATGCTTTTTAATGAATATGAGGTTTTAATTTTATTTTTAAGTAAAAAAGCTTAAATATCAAAAAGGGACGAGAAGACCCTATAGAATTTAAAAAGAATAATTATCTATCTTTTTTGATTGGGGTGATTAAAAAATGTAACGTTTTTTTAATTTTTCACTTATAAGTGATTGTTTGATCCTATATTTAGAAAGTAAAATAAAATTACCTTAGGGATAACAGGATAATTTTTCTTTTAAGTACATATTTATAGAAAAGATTATTACCTCGATGTTGAATTAAAGTTATATTTAAATGTAGAAGTTTAAATATTTAGTCTGTTCGACTTTAAAATTTTACATGATTTGAGTTCAAACCGGCGTAAGCCAGGTTGGTTTCTATCTTTTTTCAAAAATATTGAATTAGTACGAAAGGATTGTTTAGATAAATTTTTATTTGACCGATGTGATTTCTATTAACTTTGTCTATTTTGGCAGAACAAATGTGCTAAGTTTAGAATTTATTAATGTAATTTTACAAATAGAAATATTAATAAATTTTATTTCATTATTTTTAATATTTTTATTTTCATTAATTAGTGTTGCTTTTCTAACTTTATTAGAACGGAAAATTTTAGGATATGTTCAAATTCGTAAAGGTCCTAATAAAGTAGGAATTTATGGAATTTTTCAGCCATTTAGAGATGCAATTAAACTTTTTTCTAAAGAATTTTTAATTCCTTTAAAGTCTAATTTTTATCCTTATTGATTTAGTCCACTATTTACTTTATATATTAGTTCTATCACTTGAGTAGTATTTCCTTATATATATGTTTTATTAGCGTGAAAATATAGAATTGTTTTAATAATTAGAATAATAAGAATGAGAGTTTATTCTATTATAGTTTCTGGTTGATCATCAAATTCTTCTTATTCTTTATTGGGTTGTATTCGTGTTGTAGCACAATCTATTTCTTATGAGGTTTCTTTTTTTTTATTAATTTTTTGTTTACTTTATCTAATTAGAAGATTAATTTTAAGCGATTTTAATATGTATCAGGATAAGGTATGATTTATTATTGTTATGTTTCCTGTATTTATTATAATGTTTGTTTCTATTCTTGCAGAATTGAATCGAACTCCTTTTGATTTCTCGGAAGGAGAATCTGAATTAGTTTCAGGATTTAATATTGAATTTGGTTCTTCAGGATTTGCTTTTATTTTTTTGGGAGAATATTTAAGCATTTTATTTTCTAGATTATTTTTATCTTACTTGTTTATAGGATTAATATGTAGTATACAAGGTTTTATGAAATTGATTTTTATTTCTTTTTTAATTATTGTAATTCGTGGGAGATTACCTCGTTATCGTTATGATAAACTTATAAATTTATGTTGAAAAAGCTACTTAAGTAGTTCTTTATTTTTAATTATTTTTTATAGAAGTATATTTTTATAGGGAGTTACACGGTATATGTAAGTTATAAAGCTCTAGAAAGATTATCTTATTTTACTTTCAAGGTAAATATTTTATATAAATTATAAAGCTAAATTTTATTTTAATAAATAATCTCAAACTTGTTGGCTAATTGGTATTATTATAAAAATACTAAAGTAGAGTAAGGTTAAGATTTGTCTTGTAATAATATAAGGAATTTCTACTGGTTTTATACCAATTCATGTTAATAAAAGAGTTAGATTTACTCAAAATCAAAATAAATGTTGTGTTAAAGGATAAAATTGTATCCCTTTAAAATATCTTGATGGAAAAAAAGATAAAGAAGATAAGATTACAATAGAGCTTAACAATGCAATAACTCCTCCTAATTTATTTGGAATTGCTCGTAAAATTGAATAAGCAAATAAAAAATATCATTCTGGTTGAATATGAAGAGGAGTTACTAAAGGGTTTGCTGGCACAAAATTATCAGGGTCATTTAAAAAATATGGTATAAACAAAATTAATAATATAAATAAAACAAAAAATAACATGTAACCTAATATATCTTTAATTAAAAAGTAAGGATAAAAGGGGATTTTATCATTATTTATAGGTATCCCAATAGGATTAGAAGAACCAGATTCATGTAATAAAATTAAATGAATAAGAATTATGCCAGCTAATAAAAATGGTATTATAAAATGTAGTGTGAAAAATCGTGTTAACGTTGGATTATCAACTGCAAATCCTCCTCATAATCATAATACTATAATATTACCTAAATAAGGAACAGCTGATAATAGGTTTGTAATAACAGTAGCTCCTCAAAATGACATTTGACCTCAAGGTAAAACATATCCTATGAAAGCTGTTCCTATTAATAAAAATAGAATCATGATTCCACTAATTCATGTTTTTTTTATTTGAGCTGAATTAAAATAAATTCCTCGTCCTACATGAATATAAATAAAGATGAAAAAAAAAGAGGCTCCGTTTGAATGAATAACACGAATTAATCATCCGTTGTTAACATTACGACAAATATGAATTACGCTTTCAAATGCAATTATAATTCTAGCTGAAAAATGTATGGCTAAAAAAATTCCAGATATAATTTGAATAATTAGTATTAATCCTAATAATGATCCAAAATTTCACATAGTGTTAATATTAGAAGGAGTAGGTAAATTGATTAATGAATTAAATAACGATATTAATAATGGATTTTTTTTCATTTTTTTTGAAAACATTAGTATTTTTTTCGTAAAGGTCCTTTAATATTACTAATTAAATTAACAATAACAATTAATACAATTAGTAAATATATAAACATAAATAGGGAGGAAAAAATGTTTATATAAGAGTAAAGTTTAGTAAATTCATTATTGAATAAATCACTTAATTGTATTCTATCATTGTTAAATGGAAATCTATTAAAGTTGTTTAAAATAAATATAAGGGGTATACTTAATAATAATATTTTATTAATATTTAAAAATTTAAATTTATTATTAGAACAAATTCTCGTTACATATATAAAAATAATTATTAATCCTCTTACTATTATTAAAAATATGGTTAAAGGCATTCAACTTGAATTTGTTAAAAGTCGTATTCTAATACATGTAAAAATGGTTTGAATTAATAAACAAAGTCCTATAGATAAAGGAGTATTTATGCTATTAATTATAATCGATATAGTTATTAATAAAGTTACACAAATTTTAATTACAGCTGATAGTTTAATAAAAATTTTAGTTTTGGATACTAAAGATATTCTTTTTTCTGCTGAAGTTTTAAAAGTAGTAATTTAACTTTGATTTACAAAATCAATATTTTTTTCTTAAACTATTAAAACTTTGTTACTTTTAATTAGCTGTATATTTATATTTTATTTAGGAATAATTACATTTTTTTCTAAAAAATCTCATATTTTAATATTATTATTAGTTTTAGAATTTCTAAGATTAACTTTAGTTTTATTAATTATAAATTTTTTGGTTTTATTTATATATGATATTGTAATTTTAATTTATTTTATCATTGTGTTAGTATGTGAAGCTGTAATAGGATTAGTTCTTTTAACTTTAATTGTTCGCACTCACGGTAGTGATTATTTTAAATCTTCAAGTATATTAATATGTTAGAAATTTTAATTAGTGTTATATTAATTGTGGTTATTCGAGATTGAATTTTAATAATAAATAGTTTTATTTTATTTTTTGTTTGGTTATTATTTCAATGTTATGATATAGGAGAGTATAATTTAAAAATGTTAATATATTTATTGACTATTTGATTAATTTTATTAATAAGTTTAAGAGTTTCTTATTACTATAAAACGTACGAATTATATATTATTTTAATTATTTTAATATTTTTTTTACTATTATCGTTTTATTCAGATACTTTAATTAATTTTTACTTAGGATTTGAAATAAGTGTTTTTCCAGTTTTATTAATTATTTATGGGTGAGGGTATCAGCCAGATCGTTTAGAAGCTGGATTTTATATTATAATATATACAGTTTTTTTTTCACTACCTTTTCTTATAGGTATTTTTTATATAGAAATTATTAAAGGATTTAATAATATTCTATTTTATGTTTATGTTATAGCTTTTTTAGTTAAACTACCAATGTTTGGATTACACTTATGACTTCCTCGGGCTCATGTTGAAGCACCAGTTTTTGGTTCAATAATTTTAGCGGGTATTATACTTAAATTAGGAGGTTACGGAATTATTAAAGTATCTTTTTTAATTGGAGATTATATATATAGATATATTAATATTATGTTAATTTTTAGAATTTTAGGAGGAGTATATTTGAGATGTATATGTTTTGTTCAAAGAGATATAAAAATATTAGTTGCATATTCATCAATTGTTCATATAAGAATTGTATTAAGAGGACTTTTTACATTCCGAGAAATAGGATTAAATGGATCAATTTATTTAATAGTAGGTCATGGATTTTGTTCTTCAGGACTTTTTTATCTTTTGGGCTTAAATTATAATCGATCTTATACGCGAAGTATTTATTTAAATAAAGGAGGTTTATTATTAATTCCTATTTCAACTATATGATGATTCCTTTTCTGTTCATCTAATTTATCTTTTCCTCCCTGTCTAAATGTAGCTGGTGAGTTATTATTGTTTGTTTCTATTTTGAGCTGAAGTAAGAGATTATATATTTATATAGGGATTTTAGGTGTATTGAGTTCTATATATAGAATTTATCTTTTTTCATTTACACAGCAAGGTTATAGAACCTATTATTTTTCTTTTAAAAATTTTACTTTAAATGAGTTTTTATTATTAAGATTACATTGAATACCTTTAAATTTATTTATTTTAGATTTAACCATTTTAATTTTATAAAATTAAGTTAAATTAAAATAGTTTAATTTAAAATAGTGATTTGTGGGGTCAAAGATTTATAAATTTTAATTTTGAAGAAAATAAGAATATTTCAATTTTTAACCATAGTGTTATTTTTAATAAGAATTTTGTTTCTTTTAATAGCAATTGTTTGTTTAAATAAAAATTATGTTTATTTAGTTGAGATTGATCTTTTAATATTAAATTCTTTAATATATAATTTTATTTTTTATATAGATTGAATATCTTTTTCTTTTTCATTTATTGTTTTACTAATTTCTAGCTTGATTTTAATTTATTCTAGAATCTATTTAGGTTTAGAATGTAATCGATTTTTATGATTAACTTTCCTTTTTGTTCTATTTATAATTATTATAATTTTTACTCCTAGATGCTTAGGAGTATTATTAGGTTGAGACGGGTTAGGTATAATTTCTTACTGTTTAATTATTTATTATAAAAGTTCTGATGCTTTTAATTCGGGATTTATTACATCTTTTACTAATCGAATTGGAGATAGTATATTAATACTTTCAATTGTTTGATTTAGTATAGAAGGAGTGTTTATTTTTTTTGAGAGTTTTTTTCAGGTTTTATTTTTTATTCTAGCATGTATAACAAAAAGAGCTCAATTTCCCTTTAGTGCATGACTTCCTTCTGCAATAGCAGCTCCTACTCCTATTTCTTCTTTAGTACATTCTTCTACTCTTGTAACTGCAGGAGTATATTTATTAATTCGATTTTTTCATTGTTATAATAATTCTGTATGATTAATATTATTATTAATTTCATCATTACTAACTACCATTGTGGCTGGAATAAGAGCTTTATATGAATATGATTTAAAACGTATTATTGCTTTATCAACGTTAGGACAACTCGGGTTTATAGTTATGATTTTATGTGTAGGTTACCCTTTTATTAGTTTTTTTCATCTTGTAATTCATGCAATCTTTAAAGCATTATTATTTATATGTGCTGGTTCTTTTATTCATAATAGAATAGGAATTCAAGATTTACGTAAAATAGGCAGTGCAACAAGAGATCAGATTACTTATTCTTGTTTTTTTATTGCTCTAATTAATTTAATAGGAATTCCATTTACTTCTGGATTTTATTCTAAAGATTCTTTAATTGAATTAAGATGTGTAAGCATTTTTGGAATAGGTATTATTTTAATTGTGATAGTTATTATTACAGCAGGTTATTCTGTACGTATAATTATATTTTTCAATTCTATAAAGAGATGAATTATTTATCGGTATAGACTATCATTTTTATTGATTACTTTAATAATTTTATCTGTAATTAATATTTTTATAGGTAGAATAATATTATGAATATTAGAAGAGTTAGATTTAATTTTATTAAAAATAGAAATAAAAATAATAATTATTATTTTTTTAAGAGGAGGAGTAATTTGGCATGGGTATATAAATTCAAGTAAATCTTTTGATTTTTTTGGGAGAACAATATTTTTTATAATAAATATTACTAAATTATTAAGTAAATTTATTTTGTTATGTCTTTTGTTTATTCAAATTATTGATCAAGGATTTTTTGAGTCTGTTCTTTTTAATTATAAAAAAAAAACACTTTGATTTTCTTATTGTATTAAAAATATTTCTAAGATTTCTTATATTTCAATTAGTATTTTTTCAACTATAATTTTATTTGTATTTCTAAATAGTTTAAAAAGAACAAAATTTTGAAGAAGTTTAAGTAGTTATTTACTTTTAGAAAAATTCTTCATTTCTATAATGAAAATATAGTGTTTTAATAAACTACAAAAGGGGGTGTCTAACAATATATATTGCTTTGAGGTAGTTAGCAGCTTCCTCTGAGACTCCTTGAACAAGAGTATAATCTCATTAAAATTATTAACAATAATTTGTCTCTTTTTGACTTTTATTCAAAGTACAGAGAGGACTCAAAATTTTAGGTCGAAACTAAATGTAATATTTTACTTTTTTACTTTCAGACTAATTTTTTTATCTTTTATTTGCAATATAAATATTTTATTTAAACTATAATCCTATTTTCATTCTATTGATCCTTCCTTTCATTCTATAATAAGACCTATTAAAAGTAGAATTGATACAATTAAACAAAATATTATTCAATTTTCTAAATGTATTAATTTTTTCATAATTGGAATTGGTATAATTAAAGTAATTTCAATATCAAAAATAAGAAATATTAATCTAACTGTGAAAAAATGAATTGAAAAAGTTGTACGTGAGTGTGAAAATGGATCAAATCCACATTCAAACGGAGAATTTTTTTCACGGTCTATTTGTTTATGATAGTTTAATAAAGGAATAAAAAGTAAAATAATTGTTATTAAAATATAAATTATTAAAGTATATGTTAAAATTAATTTTATTATTACATCTATGATCTTTCAGTTGGAAGCTGAATATAATAAATTATACTAATGAAATACTTACCTCATCAATAAATTGTTATATAAAGAAATAATCAAATTACATCTACGAAATGTCAATATCAAATTGCTATTTCTATTCCTAAATGATGGGTTTTAGAAAAATGTATTTTACTTATTCGAATAAATGAGTGAAAAAGAAATAATGTTCCAATAATTACATGAATTCCGTGAAATCCTGTTGTGATAAAGAAGGTTCTTCCGTATACTGAATCACTAATAGAAAATGGAGAATATAAATATTCATAATATTGTAAAAAAGTAAAGTAAACCCCTAAAATAATAGTTAAAAGTAATCTGTTTTTAGTTATATTAAAATTGTTATAACATATAGCTCTATGAGCTCATGTTACAGTAATACCAGATGTTAATAAAATAACTGTATTTATTAGAGGAATATGAAGAGGGTTAAATCTTAAAATTCCTGCAGGAGGTCATTTTAAACCTATTTCTATATTAGGAGACAATCTGTGATGGAAAAATCTTCAAAAAAATCTAAAAAAAAAAAGTACTTCTGATACAATAAATAAAATTATTCCATATTTTATAGATTTTATAACTCTTAAAGTATGGTTCCCTTGGAAAGTTCTTTCACGTTGAATATCTCGTCATCATAAAAATATAATAATTATAACTAAGTTAATATAAATAAGTCTTGGGTAATAAATTTGGGTGTTAAAATATAAAATTGAAAAGATAACATAATTAAAGATTAATAATGAAGTTAAGATAGGTCAAGGAGAAGGATCAACTAAGTGAAATTGATGATTTTTTTTCATTAAGAAATTTCTCTGGAGTAAAGTGTTATTAATACTGAAAATACATATGATTGGATTAAAGCTACTATTATTTCAAATGTAAGGAATATTATTTGAATCACAAGAATAATAAAAGATAAGGTTGAATTTAAGTTGAAAGTATTTCCTAGTAGAGCTATTAGTAAATGTCCTGCAATTAAATTAGCTGTTAATCGTACAGCAAGAGCTAATGGGCGGATAATATTACTTGTTAACTCAATTATAACTATTAAAGGTATTAAAATAGTAGGTGTACCGGAAGGTACTAAGTGTGAAAATATCGTTTTATTTAAGTTTATTCAGAAGAATATTATCATAGAAGATCAAATTGGTAAAGATAACGCTATTGAAAATACTAGTTGAGCTGAACAGCAAAAAATATAAGGATAATTTCTAGTTAAATTATTAAAGCAAATAATTAGGAATAAAGAAATTATAATTAAGGTCGTTCCTTTGACGAAGACATTATTAGAAAATAAAGATATAAATTCTTTATTTAAATTTATAATTATGATTTGTAACATTGAAGCTGATCGTGATTTAGATTTTCAAAAAAAAAGAGGCAAAATTAATAAATATCTATTTATAAGAATTCAATTAATTTGACTATTTCAAATGGAGCTTGGATCAAACATAGAAAATAATCTTATTATCATTTTATATTAAATAGATTTATTATATAATTAGAATTTTTAGCATATGATTTATTTAATGTAAAGTAAATATAGCAAGATAAAGAAAGAAGGCTAGTCAAAGATCATATAAATATTAGAGTTCAGGGAAGTGGAGATATTTGGGGAATTAAGAAGTAAAATATTACTTTGATATGACATTTCAATATTATTAAATTAACTAACTTCTTTTATTTAGGGTAGGTGCTATACCATAAATTGGTTTAAGAGACCATTACTTGCTTTTCAGTCACTAAATAAATTAAAAGTTTTAATTCAGTTAATAAAATATTTAATAGGAATAATATCTACAACAATTGGTATAAAAGAGTGGTTTGCTCCGCAAATTTCGGAACATTGACCAAAAAATTTACCTGTACGATAAGAATATATAGATATTTGATTCAATCGTCCAGGAGTTGCATCTATTTTTAGTCCTATAGATGGAATTGTTCAGGAATGTAGAACATCATAAGATGATGTAATTAAACGAATTTGACAATTTAAAGGAATAGGGGTTGAATTATCAACTTCTAGCAATCGAAATGTTTTTGTTAAATCTAGATAGGAATCAAATTCAACTGAAATAAAATCTCTATATTCATATGATCAGTATCATTGATGTCCTAAAATTTTAATAGTTAATAAAGGATTTGATAATTCATCTATTAAATATAATAGATGAAGAGATGGAATGGCAATAAAACTTAAGATAACTGTAGGAATTAAAGTTCAAATTAGTTCAATTAATTGATTTTCTAAAATAATATTGGTTGAAAATTTATTATTGACTATCTTATATATTGTGAAAGAAACAGTTGAAAGAATTCTAATAATAATAAGTATTGTATAATCATGAAATAATGTTAATTGTTCTATAATTGGAGATGTACTGTCATAAAGAGAAATTTTTAATCAATCTATTACTAAAAGAAATAGTTATTTCATACTTAAATTTTAAATTTAATACATTTATTCTGTCATATTAGTTAATTAATTAACAATATTAGGAATTTCTGAGTATCTATGTTCAATAGGAGGGTAGTTTTGGAGTCATTCAATTATATAAAAATTATTTGATAATAATATTATTCGTTTACAAAAAAAAGATTCTCATACAATAAGTAGAAAAAAAATCATAGAAAACATTGAAATTATTGATCCAATAGATGAAATAATATTTCAAAAAATTAATAAATCAGGGTAATTTGAATATCGACGTGGTATTCCTATTAATCCTAAAAAATGTTGTGGAAAAAATGTTATATTTACTCCTATAAAAGTTCTTATAAATTGAGCTTTTAATATGTTTTTATTTAATATAATTCCAGTTATTAAAGGGTATCAGTTAATAAAGCTAGCAATAATGGCAAATACAGCTCCCATTGATAAAACATAATGAAAATGAGCTACTACATAATAAGTATCATGTAAAATAATGTCAATTGATGAATTAGCTAAAATTACTCCAGTTAATCCTCCAACTGTGAATAGGAAAATAAATCCTAAAGATCAAATTAGACTAGGAGAAAATCATATTTTTATACCATAAATTGTAGCTAGTCAGCTGAAAATTTTAATTCCAGTTGGGACAGCAATAATTATAGTTGCAGAAGTAAAATAAGCACGTGAATCAACATCTATTCCAATTGTGAACATGTGGTGAGCTCAAACGATAAACCCTAAAATACCGATAGATAGTATAGCATAAATCATTCCTAATGTTCCAAAAGCTGAAATTTTCCCTCTTTCTTGGGTGGTAATATGAGAAATCAATCCAAACCCTGGTAAAATTAAAATATAAACTTCTGGATGACCAAAAAACCAAAATAAGTGTTGATATAAGATAGGGTCTCCTCCTCCTGCAGGATCAAAAAAAGAAGTATTTATATTTCGGTCTGTTAAAAGTATTGTAATAGCTCCTGCAAGAACAGGCAAGGCGAGTAGTAATAAAAATGCAGTAATTAATACTGATCATACAAATAAAGGTATTTTTTCAATTGTATGTATACATCTTCGTATGTTTAAAATTGTGGAAATAAAGTTAATAGCACCTAAAATTGATGAGATCCCAGCTAAATGTAATGAAAAAATAGCTGTATCTACGGCATAACCTCTATGGAACATAGAATTTGATAATGGAGGATAAACTGTTCATCCTGTACCTACTCCTTGGTCTAATAATGAACTAATGATCAATAAAAACAAAGAAGGAACAAGTATTCAGAATCTTAAATTATTAAGTCGAGGGAAAGCTATATCGGGTGCACCAATTATTAAAGGTACTAACCAATTTCCAAATCCTCCAATAATAATTGGTATAGTTATAAAAAAAATTATAATGAAAGCGTGAGCAGTAACAATAGTATTATAAATTTGATCATTTAGTAGTAAAGGAGATGATTGACTTAGTTCAAGTCGAATAATTATGCTTAAAGATAAACCTATTAATCCCGATCAAATACCAAAAATGAAATATAAAGTTCCAATAGTTTTATGGTTTGTACTTAAAAATCACATGATGAAATGGCTGATAAAAGCATGGAACTGTAAATTCTTTCATAAACTTATGTTTTTTCATTAGTTTTATATTCAATAATGATTTTAAATTGCAAATTTAAAGGTAACTTCGTTTAAAACTTCAAAATCTAAATTATTTTCAACTTTGAAGGCTACTAGTTTATTGTTTAACTTAAGACTTTAGTTAAACATAAAGAATATTAAAGGTCCAAAAATATTAATTATTGTTAACAGTCTAATTTTTATTGTTTTTTTCGATTTCCATTTTTTTATAAAAGATCTATTTGTAATAATAGATAGACTTGATTTTAAATAAAAAAATAAGGTTAAGATTGACAATATAATTATAAGAAACATTGGTATAGAATTTAAATAGAATACTTTTTTAATTAACAATCATTTAGGAATAAATCCTACAAAAGGGGGGAATCCTCTTATTGATATAATAATTGTAAAGTAAAATCATTTAATTCTATTAACATTAGATTTAACTTGAATTAATCATTTAATTTGGGTTTTTACAAGAAATTTATATATAAAGTATGAAATTAATGTATATTGAATAAAATAAACAAGAAATAAATAATAAGATTCTATAAATCTTATGATTATTCATCCTGTAGTATTAATTGAGGAAAAAATAATTATTTTTGTAATAGAAGATTGGGAAATTCTTCCTAAATTACCTACAATCACGTTAATTATTGAGAGGGGAATCAATAATGGAAATCATGATCTAAACATAATTATTAAAGGTACAATTTTTTGTAGTGAAATAAAAAGAAATAATCTAAATAATGAAAATTTATTAATAATATCAGGAGTTCAGCTATGGAGGGGAGCCATACCTCTTTTCAATATTAAGGCTATGGAGGGGAGCCATACCTCTTTTAAAGAATTTTCATTATAGTAAATCATATTTCTATGAATGGTTAATAAAAAAATTATTGATCCAATAGATTGAATGAGGAAGTATTTTATAGTTCTTTCTCTTTTTATTATATTATTAGGGGATTTTATAATAATGAGTACAAATGTTAATAAATTTATTTCCATTCCAATTCAAATAAGTATTCAAGATATTCTTGATAAAGAAAAAATAATAGATAGAAAATATAAAGGTAATACAATAAAAGTATATAAATAGATTAGAAAAAAGATTTTAACTATATTTGGATTATGAGTCCAAAAGCTTTTCTTAGCTTATTTTTCTATATTTAAGTGATGTTCATATGAATTTTTGAAATTCAAGAGTTTTAATTTAATTTAAAAAAATATAAGAAGAGTTTTTAAAACATAATTTATTACATCAAAATAATCCTTTATCAGGCATCTTCCTCTTTTTATAAAAATATTTATTTATATTAATAAACTAAG